CATCAATGTGGATTACCTCGAGAAATAGCAATAGAGCTTTTCCAAACATTTGTAATTCGTGGTCTAATTAGACAACATATTGTTTCTAACATCGGGATTGCGAAAAGTAAAATTCGGGAAAAAGAACCGATTGTATGGGAAATACTTCAAGAAGTTATGCAGGGGCATCCTGTATTGTTGAATAGAGCACCTACCCTGCATAGATTGGGTATACAAGCGTTCCAACCCATTTTAGTGGAGGGGCGCGCTATTTGTTTACACCCATTAGTTTGTAAGGGCTTCAATGCAGATTTTGATGGGGACCAAATGGCTGTTCATGTACCTTTATCTTTGGAAGCTCAAGCGGAGGCCCGCTTACTTATGTTTTCTCATATGAATCTTTTGTCTCCAGCTATTGGGGATCCCATTTCTGTACCAAGTCAAGATATGCTTATTGGACTCTATGTATTAACGATGGGAAATCGGCGGGGTATTTGTGAAAATAGGTATAATCCATATAATTGTGCGAACTACAAAAATAAAACAGTTGATAATAATAACTATGAGTATACGAAAGAAAAAGAATCATATTTTGGCAGTTCCTACGATGCACTTGGGGCTTATCGGCAGAAACGAATCAAATTAGCCAGTCCCTTTTGGCTCCGGTGGCGACTAGATCAACGTGTCATTGGCTCAAAAGAGGTTCCCATCGAAGTTCAATATGAATCTTTTGGTACTTATCATGAGATTTATGGACACTATCTAATAGTAGGAAGTATTAAAAAGGAAATCCGTTGTATATACATTCGAACTACTGTTGGTCATGTTTCTTTTTATCGAGAAATAGAAGAAGCCGTACAGGGGTTTTGTCGAGCCTATTTATACGCTATCTAATATTTATACGCTATCTAAAAAAATAAATTCGATTAGACGTCCTTCCTTGGGAAGTCGGGTTTATCCAATTTCATCGGTATTATAAGAATTTCTTAATTTCTATGTGAATCAAGATTGAGGAAAGGAAGTTTTCGAATCACTGACTCAAGTCCATTGTCGAATCCTACTCAGCGGAATATGGAGGTACTTATGGCAGAACGAGCCGATCTGGTCTTTCACAATAAAGTGATAGATGGAACTGCTATGAAACGACTTATTAGCAGATTAATAGATCATTTCGGAATGGCATATACATCACATATCCTGGATCAAGTGAAGACTCTGGGTTTCCAACAAGCCACTGCTACATCTATTTCATTAGGGATTGATGATCTTTTAACAATACCTTCTAAGGGATGGTTAGTCCAAGATGCTGAACAACAAAGTTTTATTTTGGAGAAACACCATCATTATGGGAATGTACACGCGGTAGAAAAATTACGTCAATCCATTGAGATATGGTATGCTACAAGTGAATATTTGAGACAAGAAATGAATCCTAATTTTCGGATGACTGATCCATCTAATCCAGTCCATCTAATGTCCTTTTCGGGAGCTCGAGGAAATGCATCTCAGGTACATCAATTAGTAGGTATGAGAGGATTAATGTCGGATCCCCAAGGACAAATGATTGATTTACCCATTCAAAGCAATTTACGTGAAGGACTTTCTTTGACAGAATATATAATTTCCTGCTACGGAGCTCGAAAAGGAGTCGTAGATACTGCTGTACGAACATCAGATGCTGGATACCTCACGCGTAGACTTGTTGAAGTAGTTCAACACATTATTGTACGTAGAACAGATTGTGGTACTATCCGAGGTATTTCCGTGAGTCCTCGAAATGGGGTGACAGAAAAAATTTTTGTCCAAACCCTAATTGGTCGTGTATTAGCGGACGATATATATATGGGGATACGCTGCATTGCCACTCGAAATCAAGATATTGGGATTGGACTTGCCAATCGATTCATAACTTTTCGAGCACAACCAATATATATTCGAACCCCCTTTACTTGCAGGAATACATCTTGGATCTGTCAATTATGTTATGGTAGAAGTTCTACTCACGGCGATCTGGTTGAATTGGGGGAAGCTGTAGGTATTATTGCGGGGCAATCAATTGGGGAACCAGGGACTCAACTAACATTAAGAACTTTTCATACGGGTGGAGTATTCACGGGCGGTACTGCCGAACATGTACGAGCTCCTTCTAACGGAAAAATAAAGTTCAACGAGTATTTGGTTCATCCCACACGTACCCGTCATGGGCATCCTGCTTTTCTATGTTCTATAGACTTGTATGTAACTATTGAGAGTCGGGATATTCTACATAGTGTGAATATTCCTCCCAAAAGTTTGATTTTAGTTCAAAATAATCAATATGTGGAATCTGAACAAGTTATTGCTGAGATTCGTACTGGAACGTCTACTTTTCATTTTAAGGAGAAGGTCCGAAAACATATTTATTCTGAATCAGAGGGAGAAATGCACTGGAGTACCAATGTCTACCATGCACCCGAATATACATATAGTAACATTCATCTATTACCAAAAACAAGTCATTTATGGCTATTAGCAGGAAGTCCGCGCGGATCCAGTATAGTGTCTTTTTCACTCCATAAAGATCAAGATCAAATTAATTTTTATTCTTTTTTTGTCGACGAAAGATATATCTCTGACTTCTCAATTACTAATGATCAAGTAAGGCATAAATTGTTGGATCCTTCTGTTAAAAAAGATAGGAAAATTTTTGACTATTCAAGACTTGATCAAATCATCTCCAATAGGCATTTGGATTTTATATATCCTTCGACTCTCCAAGGGAATTCTGATTTATTGGCGAAAAGGCGAAGAAATAAATTTAGCATTCCATTACAATATAATCCAGAAGGAGAGAAAGAACTAATACCCTCTTTTGGTATTTCGATTGAAATACCCACAAATGGTATTTTACATAGAAATAGTATTCTTGCTTATTTTGACGATCCACAATATAGAAGAAACAGTTCGGGAATTACTAAATATGGGACCGTAGAGGTGGATTCAATCGTAAAAAAAGAAGATTTGATTGAGTATCGAGGAGTAAAAGAATTTAGTCCAAAATACAAAATGAAAGTAGATCGGTTTTTTTTTATTCCTGAAGAGGTGCATATCTTACCCGGATCTTCGGACTTAATGGTCCGGAACAATAGTATCATTGAAGTAGATACACAACTCGCTTTAAATACAAATACAAGAAGTCAAGTAGGTGGATTAGTCCGAGTGGAGATAAAAAAAAAAAGTATTGAACTTAAAATTTTTTCTGGGGATATTCATTTTCCCGGAGAGACAGATAAGATATCTAGACACAGCGGCATTTTAATACCACCGGGAATGAAAAAAAAAAATTCTAAGGAATCAAAAATTTTGAAAAATTGGATTTATGTCCAACGAATCACACCCATAAAAAAAAAGTATTTTGTTTTGGTTCGGCCTGTAATCACATATGAAATAGCTGATGGGATAAATTTAGCAAAACTTTTCACTCAAGATCTCTTGCAGGAAAAAGTTAATGTCCAACTTAGAATTGTCAATTATATCCTTTATGGAAATGGAAAGTCAATTCGTGGAATTTTTCACACAAGTATTCAATTAGTTCGGACTTGCTTAGTATTGAATTGGGACCAAGAAAAAAATGGTTCTATAGAAGAAGTTCATGCTTCTCTTGTTGAGGTAAGGGCAAATGATCTGATTCAAAATTTCATAAAAATTGAGTTAGTAAAGTCTAGTCTTTCATATGCCGAAAAAAGGTATGATACGGCGGGTTCGGGATTGATCCCCGATAATGGATTAGATTGCACCAATATAAACCCTTTTTTTTCGAAAGTGAAGATTTTAGTAATTATTCAGAATCAAGCAACTATTGGTACATTGTTGAATCAAAATAAGGCTTTGATAATTTTGTCATCATTCAATTGTTCTCGAGTTGGCCCATATCCATTCAATGGTTCGAAATATAGCATCACGGCAAAAGAATTGAATCTCATAATTCTAATTAGGGATTTGTTGGGTCCCCTAGGTACTATTGTACCTAAAATAGTGAACTTTTATTCAGCTTACTATTTAATAACTCATAATCAGATCTTGGTAAACAAATATTGGGTACTTGATAATTTGAAAGCGACTTTCCAAGTACTTCAAGTACTTAAATACTGTTTAATAGATGAAAATAGAAGGATTTATAATCCCAACCCATGCAATACCATCATTTTGAATCCATCCCATTTGAATTGGTACTTTTTACATCACAATTATTGTGAAGAAACATCCACAATAATTAGCATTGGACAATTTATTTGTGAAAATCTATGTCTAGTTAAATATGGGACACATATAAAAAAATCCGGTCAAATTTTAATTGTTCATGTTGATTCCTTAGTTATAAGATCAGCTAAGCCGTATTTGGCTACTCCAGGAGCGACTGTTCACGGACATTACGGAGAAACCCTTTCTGAAGGAGATACATTAGTTACATTTATATATGAAAAATCCCGATCTGGTGACATAACGCAGGGACTTCCAAAAGTGGAGCAAATCTTAGAAGTGCGTTCGATTGGTTCAATATCGATGAACCTTGAAAGGAGAGTCAAAGGTTGGAACGAATGTATACCAAGAATTCTTGGAATTCCTTGGGGATTCTTAATTGGAGCTGAGCTAACTATAGCCCAAAGCCATATCTCTTTGGTTAATAAGATCCAAAAGGTTTATCGATCTCAAGGGGTGCAGATTCATAATAGACATCTAGAGATTATTGTACGACAAGTAACATCAAAAGTGTTGGTTTCAGAAGACGGAATGTCTAATGTTTTTTCGCCTGGAGAATTAATCGGATTGCTGCGAGCAGAACGAGCAGGGCGTGCTTTAGACGAAGCGATCTGTTATCGAGCAATTTTATTAGGAATAACGAGGGCGTCTCTGAATACTCAAAGCTTCATATCTGAAGCAAGTTTTCAAGAAACTGCTAGAGTTTTAGCAAAAGCTGCTCTACGGGGGCGTATTGATTGGTTGAAGGGTCTGAAAGAAAATGTAGTTCTGGGGGGAATTATCCCTATCGGTACCGGATTTAAAAAATTAGTGCACCGTTCAAGGCAAGACAAAAACATTCATTTTGAAATAAAAAAGAAAAATGTATTCAAGTTGGAAATGAGAGATATTTTGTTACACCATCGAGAATTTTTTTGTTCTTGTAGCCCAAAGCATTTACATGACACATTAGAAAATTAATTTACGCGATTTCATAATTCCTAAGTAGATATTTTTTCTTTTTCCTTTCTAGTTTTGTTAAGTAAAAAAATAAAGTAAGTAATAAAAAAAATTAATAGTTCGGACTATGTATCAATGGTCAACCTCGTTATAAGGTTCTGTAGGAACAATTAGTTATTTCTAAAAAAAAAAAAGAGAAAGCGCGGGAAAATGACAAGAAGGTATTGGAACATCCATTTGGAAGAGATGATGGAATCGGGAGTTCATTTTGATCATGGTACTAAGAAATGGAATCCTAGAAAAGTTCCTTACATTTCTGTAAAGCGTAAAGGTATTCATATTACAAATCTTACTAGAACTGCTCGTTTTTTATCAGAAGCCCGTGATTTAGTTTTTGATGCAGCAAGTCGAGGAAAATCTTTTTAATGGTTGAAAAATAAAGCAGCGGATTTAGTAGTCTCAGCTGCTATCTGACTGGGTTGTCCGATATTGTAATCATCGTTGATCAGCAAAAAGAATATACAGCTCTTCGAGAATGTATTATTTTGGGAATTCCAACACTTTGTTTAATCGATACAAATTGTGACCCGAATCTTGCAGATATTTCCATTCCAATCAACGATGACGTTATAGCTTCAATCCGATTGATTCTTAACAAATTAGTATCCGTAATTTGTGAAGGTCGTTCTAGCTATATAAGAAGTCATTGATTATGATTATGTTATGATTAAGAATAATTAGTTAATTATTTTGATTTTTTAGATTGGTTACTATTCTTGTCTTGCATTTTTAAAAAGAGATAAAATGGGATATTATGTTATGTGATTTCTTGGTATTTTAAATATATGATTAATGATGAAAGTAGATAAGTTGAAAAAGAGATGGTTGAATCAAAATAATTTTTTTTTAGTTTGATTTCTGTCAGAGGACAATATGAATGTTATACCATGTTCCGTTAAAACACTCAAAGGATTCTACGATATATCAGGTGTAGAAGTAGGCCAACATTTATATTGGCAAATAGGAGGTTTACAAATTCATGCTCAAGTACTTATCACTTCTTGGGTAGTAATTGCTATCTTATTAGGGTCAGTTATCATAACTGTTCGGAATCCACAAACTATTCCTACCGACGGGCAGAATTTCTTTGAATATGTTCTTGAATTTATTCGAGACTTGAGTAAAACTCAGATTGGAGAAGAATATGGGCCTTGGGTTCCCTTTATTGGAACCATGTTCTTATTTATTTTTGTTTCTAATTGGTCTGGAGCTCTTTTACCTTGGAAAATCATACAGTTACCTCATGGAGAGTTGGCTGCCCCCACGAATGATATAAATACTACTGTTGCTTTAGCTTTACTCACGTCTGTGGCATATTTTTATGCGGGTCTTACCAAAAAAGGATTGGCTTATTTTGGAAAATACATTCAACCAACTCCAATCCTTTTACCAATTAACATCCTAGAAGATTTCACAAAACCTTTATCTCTGAGTTTTCGACTTTTCGGAAATATATTGGCGGATGAATTAGTAGTTGTTGTTCTTGTTTCTTTAGTACCTTCAGTAGTTCCTATCCCTGTCATGTTTCTTGGATTATTTACAAGCGGTATTCAAGCTCTCATTTTTGCAACTTTAGCCGCGGCTTATATAGGGGAATCCATGGAGGGTCATCATTGATTAGTTTTCAAAAGAGTCTTCTTTTTTTAAGCTTACCCCGACTGAGGCAATGCATGGTTCAAGAAAATATACTTGGTTCGGTAACATATACATATATAGATAGAAATAAGAAATCCATATGTATATATGACTAGAGTTCTAAGAGGAAAGATAGACGATGAAGGATGGGTTAGGGAGATCACACTAGATATATGTCTATATGTAATGTCTATAAGTTCAGCTACAGTTCCTGTATATTTTTCGACGAATTATTCTAGAATCTGATTCAATAAAAAATGCGCGCGGTTTCCGTTATGAAAGAAACAAATGTATATGTGATAGTAGATATATATTAGTTATATATAGGGTTTATCCCTATCTATATATTTTTTTCGAAGTTTTATTCGATTCGATATTTTTTAGTGATCAAATAAGTAAGAATTCCTTGGTTGATTGTATCATTAACCATTTTTTTTTGGTGCGAGGAACCTATCATCATGAATCCACTGATTTCTGCCGCTTCCGTTATTGCTGCTGGATTGGCCGTAGGGCTTGCTTCTATTGGACCTGGAGTTGGTCAAGGTACTGCTGCAGGCCAAGCCGTAGAAGGTATTGCGAGACAACCAGAAGCAGAAGGAAAAATAAGAGGCACCTTATTGCTTAGTCTAGCTTTTATGGAAGCTTTAA